TAGAAAGAAGAATAAATGTTCTATTTTCAGGGTATGAACCTAAAAGCTTAATTTTAGCTTACCTTTCTATATTTTAGTGTATGAGGCACGTTGAATTTTGATTTCGAAGGATTAGTTTAATTCTAAATAATATAATAAGAGTAATATAATTACATTATCTATTCTATCAAAATAGTCCTTTAATCAGGCATCTTATTAAAAATAATTTTTTTACTGATAGGAACTACTTAAATTAAAGTATAAAAAATTGTTTAATTTATCAACTAGATATTTTTATGTCCCCCACATTTCGATGTTATATATAAAATAGAAAAATAGGTAGTTACTAAATAACTGTAGTTTAGAAGGGGTAAAAGGGAATCATACCAGTATTTGAAAGGGAAAAAGAACATAGTAGTATATAAAGCATAGGAGTATTTGGTTAAGTAGTAAAGTTTAGGTAGTCCAAGCAGAAGGGTATTAGCACATTGTAGGTAAGTTATAGTATATATAAGTAGGTATTAGAGAATGAGTATATAAGAGGAGAAAAGAAATAGTTGTAGAAGTGCAATAAGAGAGAGAGGTATATAAGTATTTGTTGTATATGAGGTTACATGTATATAAGAATAGGATTAAGTCATAGATAATAAGGTAGACAGAAGATATAGAGGTATATATAGGATTTCAGGGAAATCAGAGAGTTAAGGCAATATAAGAATAGTATTTGAGAGATAGAGATAAAGAATGCATATCATCCAACGGACATTGAATATACTAGTAAGATAAGTATTTATGAGGAGGTAATAGTTAGTAGTAGTTAAGAAATGGATATAGTATAGGTATATAAGAGTATAGTACAATAAATATTTATAGGGGGGGCTTATATTTAGGGCTGGGCCAGGTTAGTGGAGTCGGAGAAGATGGTTAGTTAGAGAGTAGAGACGGTACGGGGGGGGGGGTATTATTCTTTAGTTCCTTTAATTTATTTATTGTATTTTAATAAAAGTTTGATTCTTTCTTTAAAATTTAGTTTTTAAACTTTATTATATGTAATTTTTTTATTCTAAAAGGTTATTTTTCAGTGTTTAATTTTGGATTTTATATCGAGTTAAAACCAGGGTTTTAAATTTTAACTGACTAAAATTGTGCCAGCCGTCGCGGTTATACAATTAGTTAAATTAAATTTTTTTGGCTTAATATTTATAATGATTTATATAATTTAAATTTGCATTTTAAGGTGAAATTTTAATGTGATAATTTATTATTGGTTTTAGATTTATATATGAAAATCATTAAAAAACTAGGATTAGATACCCTATTATTTTGATCGTAAATTTGCTTTAATATTAATAGTTATGTTCTTTAAATTAAAAGAATTTGGCGGTTATTTAATCTTTCTAGAGGAATCTGCCCTGTAATTGATAATCCACGATTGTTTTTACTTTAATTTTGCTTATATATCGCTGTCATTGAATGTTTTAAAAGAATATTTTCTTTAATTTTTATGAATTTAATGTTAGGTCAAGATGTAGCTATATTAAAGAAGAGGTGGATTACATTAAATTTATTTATGGATAAATATTTTTTATTTTATTTTGAAATTGGATTTAGATGTAATTTTTATAAAATAATAATTTTGATTTAAGTTCTAAATAATGTACACATCGCCCGTCACTCCCATTATTGAGTTGGGATAAGTCGTAACAAAGTAGGCCTACCGGAAGGTAGGACTGGTTATTTCAGATTTACCAATAGTGGTTTTATTATTTACATTAATAAATTATGTTGTGCAATTCAATGAGATCTGATTATTATTTTTTTTATTTATTATTGTTTTTTAACTTTTTAATAAAAATATTTTTATTTTTAGTATTTTTAAGAATTAATATTTTATATCTTTTTACTGTGAAGGATTTTTGTTTTTATAAAAAAAGTATTTTTTATTTAAAGTACCTTTTGCATCAGGGTTTATCAAAATAAATTAATTATTTTATTTTCTCGAAATTTTAAGATTTAAGATTTAATGTTTATTTTTGTTTCAAAATTATATATAATTTGTTCTTAGAGGTTATATGCTATTCATTTAAAATGATATCTAGTTTTTTAATAATTGAATTTAATTCATTTTTAGTATAGTTTTTTAAAATTAAATTTTGAGAAATTTACTAAATAAAATTGATTAGGGATAAGCTTGATTAATTTTTTAAAAAAATATAATTAAAAAGATTATTTTTAGGATTGATAATTTCCTTTATTATATTTTTTAATAATTATTTTTCTTTTATTACGATTTTTATATTTTTAATTTATTATTAAAATTTTTTTATTAATTTATTTTAAAAATTAATAATGATAAAATTAGTAATTTTGTTAATTTATTAATAGGAATTCGGCAATTTTTATTTTCACCTGTTTAACAAAAACATGGCTTTTTGTTATTTATATAAGGTCGGACCTGCCCATTGATTAATAATATTAAAAGGCTGCGGTATTTTAACTGTACGAAGGTAGCATAATCATTTGTCTTTTAATTGGAGGCTAGTATGAATGGTTTGATGAAATATAAACTTTCTTTTAATAATTATTTTGAATTTAATTTTTTAGTTAAAAAGCTTAAATAATTTTATAGGACGAGAAGACCCTATAGAAGTTGACTAATTTTATTAAATTATATTTTTTGTTTTTAAATTATTTTTTGAGAAGAATAAGTTTTGTTGGGGTGATATTAAAATTAAATTAACTTTTATTTATAATTTTCATTAATTTATGTTTTTTTGATCCAAAATTTTTGATTAAAAGATTAACTTACCTTAGGGATAACAGCGTAATTTTTTCGGAGAGTTCATATCGATGAGATAAGTTTGCGACCTCGATGTTGAATTAAGATAAGATTTGGGTGTAAAATTTCATTTTCTTGGTCTGTTCGACCATTAAATTCTTACATGATTTGAGTTCAGACCGGCGTGAGCCAGGTCGGTTTCTATCCTTATTTTATGTGTTTTAGTACGAAAGGACCATTCACAATAATTATATTATAATTTTTTTTAATAAAATTAACTATTTTGGCAGATTAGTGCTATAAATTTAGAATTTATATATGTGATTATTGTCACAAATAGTAATATTTTTAATTATTTTTTTGTTTTTGTTAATTATGGTACTTATTTCGGTGGCTTTCGTAACTTTACTAGAACGTAAGGTTTTAGGTTATATTCAGTTACGAAAAGGCCCTAATAGGGTAGGCTTTATAGGCTTGTTACAGCCATTTAGTGATGGTTTAAAATTGTTTTTTAAGGAACAAAGATATTTATATATATCTAATTTTTTATTATATTATTTTTCACCTGTTTTTATGTTAATACTTTCTTTTAGACTCTGATTATTATTTCCTTTTTTAATTAATGTTTACAGATTTAATTTAGGATTTTTGTATTTTTTATGTTGTACGAGTTTGGGTGTTTATGGGGTTTTAATATGTGGTTGATCATCAAATTCTAATTATGCTTTATTAGGGTCTTTACGTTCAATGGCCCAAACTATTTCTTATGAAGTGAGAATATCTATAATTCTTTTATGTTTAATTTTATTTGTTTATGATTTTGATTTTATTTGTTTTAATTATTATCAAAATTATATTTGATTTATTTTTTTTTCTTTTCCTTTATTTTTTTGTTGAATTAGTTCTTTTTTGGCTGAAGTTAATCGATCTCCTTTCGATTTTGCTGAAGGAGAGTCTGAGTTAGTTTCGGGCTTTAATGTTGAATATAGAAGTGGAGGTTTTGCTTTTATTTTTTTATCAGAATATATGAATATTATTTTTATAAGTTTATTAACTGTTATCTTTTTTTTGGGTTGTGATTTGATTTCTTTTATATTTTTTATTAAAGTGGTTATAATTATCTTTTTAGTTATTTGAGTTCGGGGCACTTTACCTCGTTTTCGTTATGATAAGTTAATATATTTAACTTGAAAGGTTTTTTTACCTATTTCTTTAAATTATTTTATTTTTTATATAGGTTGTATTATGTTTATTTTGGAGTTTTTATAATCATTATTATAAGTTAAGCTGATAGAGGAATTTAACTTCTATTTTATATTTTCAAAATATACGCTTTTCTAAAGCTTAGTCAACTAGTCTGTTAATTTATCTCATAATTTTATAATTATTGGATTTGTTATAAAATATAAAAAATATAATGTTGTAATAATTTGTCCAGTTGTAATAAATGGTTCTTCTGCTGGCCGGGCTCCGATTCATGTTAACAATATTACTATTGTTAAAAATGATCAAAATATAATTTGGTTAATTGGATAAAATATGTTACTTTGAAATTTACTTTTTAACGTTATAGGGATTGATATAAGTATAAGAATTGATAAAATTATGGCTACAACACCTCCTAATTTGTTAGGGATTGAACGAAGAATAGCATAAGCAAATAAAAAATATCATTCTGGTTGAATGTGAATGGGGGTAACTAATGGATTAGCCGGAATAAAATTTTCTGGGTCTCCAAGTAGTCGTGGTTCTAATAAGTTAAGTATTAAAAATAAGTAAATAGCAATAATTATTCCTATAATGTCTTTAATTGAAAAGTATGGGTTGAAAGGTATTTTATCATAATTACTATTAATACCTGTTGGATTGTTTGAACCTGTTTGGTGTAAAAATAATAAATGAATTATTGTTAAAGCTGCTAGGATAAATGGTAATAAAAAATGTAGTGTGAAAAATCGTGTTAATGTTGCATTATCAATTGAAAATCCTCCTCATAATCATTTTACGATTTCATTACCTAGATAAGGAATTGCTGATATAAGATTAGTAATTACAGTGGCTCCTCAAAATGACATTTGTCCTCATGGTAATACATATCCTAGAAATGCAGTTGCTATAATAACAAATAATATAATTACTCCTACTGTTCAAGTTAAAAATAGTTTATATGATCCATAATATATTCCTCGTCCAATATGTAAATATAAGCAGATAAAAAATATAGATGCTCCATTTGCGTGTATATTACGTAATAATCATCCTCTATTTACGTCTCGACAAATATGAATTACTCTATTAAAAGCAATGTTTACGTCGGCTGTATAGTGTATAGCTAAGAATAATCCAGTTAAAATTTGAATAATAAGACATATTCCTAATAATGAACCAAAATTTCATCAAATAGAAATTGATGAGGGTGTTGGTAAATCAAATAAAGATGAATTTATAATTTTGATGAGAGGATGTGATTTTCGGATAGGTTTTTTCATAATTCTTTTTTCGTATAGGTCCTTCAAATACATTGTTAATAAAGATAACATAAATTATTGTTATAAGTAAGTATATGGCTAGTAAAATAGTAATAATTATTGTTTTTCTATTAAATAATTTTATTATAGATATTCTTTGTTGATTTTCAATAGTTGGAATAATAGTTTGTATGTTTATAATTATCTCATTTTTTATAAAAATAGTTACAATAATTGTAACTATAATGGTTGTTAACATTATTTTTAATGAAAATTTTATAATTTCATTGGAAGCTACTCTGGCTATATATATAAATAATACTAGTATACCTCCTAGTATAACTAAAATTAAAATATATGAATATCATGAGTATTTTATAAATAAATTTATTATTATTGATAATATTGCAGTTATTAAAATAAGATTAAACCCTATACTTAAAGGATGTCGGGCTATAATTATAATTGTTGATATTATAGTTACAAATATATATATTAATTTCATAATCAGCGAATATTTTATTTAAAATATTAATTTTGGGGATTAATGATGAGATTTACTTTTCTTTGCTGAAGTTTTAAAGTAATTTACTATCTATGATTTACAAGATCATTATTTTTTTATTAAACTATTAAAACTCATTTTATTAAATATTTTTATTTTATGATACATATTTATATGTGGTATAATTGTTATATTTTCTTTACATAAACATTTATTATTGACTTTATTAAGAATTGAGTATTTAGTTGTTGTTATCTTTTTTTCTTTTTTTTTATTTTTAAATTGTTATTTAAGAGAATATTATTTTATTATTATTTTTTTAACTTTTTCGGTCTGTGAAGGGGTTTTAGGTTTGTCTATTTTAGTTTCTATAATTCGTTGTCATGGTAATGATAATTTAATAAATTTGTCTGGTTTGTTATGATAAAGTTAATTTTAATAATTTTGTTTTTGATTCCTTTATGCTTTTTTAATAATTGAATAATTTTAATTAGTTCAATTTTTTTATTTTTTTTTATCTTTATTAATATAAATATATTTACTTTATTTTTTTCGAGATTAAGATATGGTTATATAATTGATATTTTGTCTTCTTCTTTAATTTATTTAACTTTATGAATTTGTTTATTGATAATTTTGGCCAGATATAAAGTTAAATATAGTTATTTATCTCATAATTTTTTGTTAGTTTTAATTTTTTTATTATTTTTTTTAATTTTATCTTTTTCTACTTCTAATATTTTTATATTTTATGTCTTTTTTGAATCAAGATTAATTCCAACATTATTATTAATTTTTGGTTGGGGGTATCAACCGGAACGTCTGTCTTCAGGATATTATCTTTTGTTTTATACTTTATTTGGTTCTTTGCCTTTACTCTTTTCAATTTTTTTTATTTACGAGTTTTCTTTCACTATAAATTATAGTTTAATTATGATGGATTATAATTTATATCTTTATGTTGGTTTAATTTTGGCTTTTTTAATTAAAATGCCTATGATTTTTTTCCATTTTTGATTACCCAGGGCTCACGTTGAGGCTCCGATTTCTGGTTCTATAATTTTGGCTGGTATTTTATTAAAATTAGGAGGATATGGTTTAATACGTGTCTTTTCTTTTTTAAAAGGTGAATATATTATAAACAATTTATTTATTATTAGTCTTAGATTATTTGGTATAATAATAATTGGTTTTGTTTGCATATTTCAAGTAGATATAAAATCTTTAATTGCTTATTCTTCTGTAAGTCATATATCATTAGTAATTTGTGGTATTTTTTCTTTAAATTATATAGGCTTATTAGGCTCATTAATTTTAATAATTGGTCATGGCTTATGTTCATCTGGTTTATTTTGTTTGGCTAATATTGTTTATGAGCGTTCAAATAGACGTAGATTTTATTTTAATAAGGGGTTAATTACTTTAATACCTTCTTTATCATTTTTTTGGTTTATATTTTGTGCTAATAATATGGCTAGCCCCCCTTCTTTAAATTTATTGGGTGAAATTATAATTATTAATTCTATGATAAGATGGTGTAATTATACTTTCATTTTTTTATTTTTTGGCTCCTTTTTAAGATGTTGTTACAGAATTTATTTATATTCTAATACACAACACGGTATACTTTATTCTGGTTTAAAGGGATTTACTTCTGTAAATATTCGTGAATATATATTGTTATTTTTTCATTGGTTACCTTTAAATTTTTTAATTTTAAAAATTGATATTTTTTTGATTTGATTATGTTTGAATAGTTTAATAAGAATAATAATTTGTGGTGTTATAGGTATAATTTTATTTCAGACTTATGAATATAATTTCATTTTATAAATTAAGATCCTTTTTTTTATTTGTTTTTGGAATATTAATAGTTTTAGGGGGTTTATTTTTTCTTTATGAAGATGTAGTTTACCTACTTGATTGGGAATTTATTAGTATTAATAGTATATTAATAACTTTAACTTTGGTATTTGATTGAATTTCAATATTTTTTTGTGGTTGTGTTTTTTTTATTTCTTCTATAGTTGTTTTGTATAGCCATGTTTATATAGTTGATGATATAAATAAAATTCGTTTTTTATATTTGGTTTTGATATTTATTTTTTCTATATTTATAATAATTATAAGACCTAATTTAATTAGAATCTTGATCGGTTGAGATGGTTTGGGTTTAGTTTCTTATTGTTTAGTAATTTATTTTCAAAATTATAAGTCTTATAGAGCTGGAATATTAACTATTTTAACTAATCGTATTGGTGATGTGGCTATTTTGTTGTGTATTGCTTGAATAATAAATTATGGAAGATGACATTTTTTTTATTATTTAAATATTTTTGGGAATTGAATGATTTATTTAGTTATTTTACTTGTTTTGGCTGGTTTCACTAAAAGAGCACAAATTCCTTTTTCTTCTTGACTTCCAGCGGCCATGGCAGCTCCGACACCTGTTTCAGCTTTAGTACATTCTTCGACTCTTGTTACTGCTGGAGTTTACCTTTTAATTCGATTTAGAGATTTATTATATATATTTAATTGTAATATATTTTTAATTTTATCTATAATAACTATATTTATATCAGGATTAGGGGCTAATTTTGAATTTGATTTAAAAAAAATTATTGCTCTCTCAACTTTAAGTCAGTTAGGTTTAATAATGACTATTTTATTTATGGGTTTTCCGTATCTTTCTTATTTTCATCTTTTAACCCATGCTTTTTTTAAAGCATTATTGTTTTTGTGTGCAGGTTTAATTATTCATGTTATAAATAATACTCAGGATATTCGATATATAGGAGGTCTTTTTAATCAATTACCTTTTACAATCACTTGTTTTTTTATTTCTAATTTGTCATTATGTGGTTTTCCTTATTTGTCTGGTTTTTATTCGAAAGATTTAATTTTGGAACTTATATCTTTTAATGGATCAAACTTTTTTATATATATTATTATATATATTTCAGTTGGTTTAACAGTTTCATATAGTGTACGTCTGGTATATTACTCGATGATTATTTATCCTAATACTTATGTATGTCAAAGTTATAGAGAAGATAAATTAATAAATATTTCGATAATTTTTTTAGTTTTAATATCAATTATGAGAGGAAGATTAATTAGATGATTAATTTTTTCAACACCGGTTTTTTTGGCCATTCCTTTTTTTATAAAGATTATATCTTTAATTATAATTTTTATTGGTTTTTTTTTAGGATATGAATTATCTATTTTTTATATTAATACTTATTCTAATTCTATTAAAATGTATGATTTGTTTGTTTTTTTCACTAGAATATGATTCATGCCTTCATTTAGAACTTATTTTTTAAATAAGAACTTTCTAAATTATAGTTATAATTTAAATAGGAACCTCGAAGTGGGTTGGGGTGAGTTTATTTTCTCAAAACTATCTTTTTTTTACGTAGTAGTTTTGAGAAAATTCATGCAATTATTTTATTATAATAATTTAAAGATTTACATATTTTCTTTTTTTCTATTTATTTTTATATTTTTGGTTTATTAATTCAAATAGCTTAAATTTAAAGCGTGATATTGAAGATATCAAAATAAGTTTTTTACTTTTTGAATATTTATAGAATAATTTTAATTCTTTTTTTCATTGAAAATGAAATGTTTTATTTAAACTATATAAAATAAGAGAAAAACAGAATTTAACTGCTTTAAAAGATAGTTAGCGGCTTCTTTTAGTAACAACTTTCTCTTTTAACTAGATTTATTTGTCAATAATTTCATTAACAGTGAAATACCTCTATTTTGGTTTTAGTTAAAAGTATGGAGTTATATCTCTATTTTTAGGTCGAAACTAAATGTAATATTTATTACTTCTTTACTTTGAGTATGATTCTTTTTAGAATAATTTTTAATTGCAAATTAAATGTTATTTTTAACTACATTCCCTTTAATTTCTTCATTCTAAGATTCCGTTATTTCATTCATGATATAATCCTATAGCTAGAATAATAATAAATATAGATGTAGTTATGAATCATGCGTAAAGTTGACTTATTTGTATAATTTTAATTGTTGGTAAAATAATGATAATCTCTACATCAAAAATTAGAAAAATGATTGCAATTATAAAAAATTGTATAGAAAAAGGTATTCGTGATGATCTTTTTGGGTCAAATCCGCATTCGAATGGTGTTATTTTTTCGTGGTTATTCTTTCTTTTTTTTGAAATAATAGAACAAATAATAATTAATGTTATTCTAATTGTTATTCTTATAATGATTGTAATTATGGTTTTTATAATTATTTTTTCTTAATTTAAGACCTTTTAATTGGAAGTTAAATATACTTTTTATACTAAAAAAATAACTACCTCATCAATAAATAGAAATATAAAGGAATAATCATACTACGTCTACAAAGTGTCAGTATCATGCGGCTGCTTCAAACCCAAAATGATGTTTTCTTGAAAAATGAAATTTTATTGTTCGGATTAAACAGATTATTAAGAATGTGGTGCCGATAATTACGTGAATTCCATGGAATCCTGTTGCTATAAAGAAACAAGATCCATAAATTGAATCTCTAATAGTAAATGGTGATTCAATATATTCGTATGCTTGTAAAATTGTGAAGTAAATACCTAGTATAACTGTTAAAAATAATCCTTTTACTGTTTGTCTGTGATTTTTATTTATAATTCTGTGATGGGCTCATGTAATTGTGATTCCTCTACAAAGTAAAATTGTTGTATTTAGAAGTGGAATGTCTATTGGGTTAAATGTTTTAATCCCTTTGGGGGGTCATGTTATACCAATTTCAATTGTTGGGGCTAATCTTCTGTGGAAGAATCCTCAAAAAAATGAAATGAAAAAGAATACTTCTGATACGATAAATAGAATTATTCCTCATTTTAGTCCGTTAGTTACCATAATAGTGTGTTTTCCTTGATATGTGCCTTCTCGTACAATGTCTCGTCATCATTGAATTATAGTTAAAATTAGAATTAATATACCTATTATTATTAATGATGGATTTTTTATATGGAATCATATAACTATTCCTGAAGTTAAGGTTATTGCTCCGATAGAGCCGGTTAGGGGTCATGGTCTTGGATCTACAAGGTGAAACGGGTGATTTTGTTTTTTCATAATTCACTTCTCTTGAATATAATGTGGTTAGAATCGAGAATACGTAAGCTTGAATTACAGCTACTGCTGTTTCAAATAATATTAATATAATTTGTACAGTTATTATTATTATAACAATAATGGTTTCAGCTGTAGTAGTATTATTTCCTAGTAATCTTATTAATAAATGTCCGGCAATTATATTTGCTCTTAATCGAACAGCTAATGACCCTGGTCGGATAATGTTTCTAATTGTTTCGATACATACTATAAATGGTATAAGTATACCTGGTGTCCCTACAGGAATTAAGTGTCTAAATATATGTTGTGTTTTTTTAATTCAACCAAATAGTATAATAGATATTCATAAAGGTAAAGAAAGTGCTAATGAGAAAATTAAATGTCTTGATCTGGTAAAGATATAAGGTAATAGGCCTATTATGTTATTAATTAGGATAAATATAAATAAAGATGTTATTATTAATGTTATTCCTTCACTTTTTGAGAGTAAAGTTTTAAATTCTATATGTAGTGTTATATATATTATTTGAATTATTTTTGAATATCGAGATATTATTAATCAATATGAATATGGAAATATAATGAAAACTATAAATGTTCTTATTCAATTAAGAGAATAATTTATTGATGTTGAAGGGTCAAATGTTGAAAATAAATTTGTTATCATTTTCAGTTTATTGAATTTTTATCTTTGTTTTTTATTGTTGTTTTTGTAATATAGTTTTTATTAAAATATATTAAAGTGTTGATAATTATTATTGTTATGATGAATGTTATTATTAATATTATTCATGAAAGTGGTGCTATTTGAGGTATAGAAAAATATTAATTATAATATTTTAAACTTGACAAGCTTATGTTTTTTTTAAACTAATTTTTCCATTAAGAGTATTCGTAAATTACTATATTTTGGTTTAAGAGACCATTGCTTAACTTTCAGCCACTTAATGATTTATTTTTTAATCATTCAATGAATTGTTTAGTAGTTACTCTTTCGATAGTGATTGGTATAAATCTATGATTTGCCCCACAAATTTCTGAGCATTGTCCATATATTAATCCTGGTCGATTAATAAATATAAATCCTTGATTTAGTCGTCCGGGGATTGCGTCAATTTTAATTCCTAAAGATGGAATTGTTCATGAATGTAGTACATCAGTGGCTGTAATTAAAATTCGAATTTGATTATTGATAGGTAAAATAATACGATTATCTGTTTCTAATAATCGAAATTCATTTTTTATAATTTCATTGGTTGGTTTTATGTATGATTCAAATTCAATATTTTTGAAATCAGAATATTCATAACTTCAGTATCATTGGTGGCCAATTGCTTTAATTGTGATTGTAGGATTTTTTGTTTCATCTATTATATATAAAATTCGGAGAGAGGGTAAGGCAATTATAATTAAAATAATTGTTGGTAAAATTGTTCAGATAATTTCAATTATTTGGTTTTCTATTATAAATCGATTGATTTTTTTATTAAAAAGTATTTTTATTATAATTCAAGCAATAAGTGTTGTAATTATAATTAAAATAATTATAGTGTTGTCATGGAAAAAAATTAATTGTTCTATTAGCGGTGAGTTAGCGTCTTGTATATTGATTTGTGATCAATTAGTAATTTCTAAAAAAAGATTAGTCTTTATAAATGAATCTTAAATTCATTGCATATTATCTGCCATATTAGAAGTTGAAGGCGATTGGTATTTCGTTATATGAATGTTCAGCAGGAGGGTAGTTTTGTAGTCATTCAATTCTTGAATTTAGATTAAGAATAAATATAATTTTTCGTTTTGAAATTATTCTTTCTCATATAATGAAGATGAATATTATTGTACCTAGAATTGAGATTGTTGATCCGATTGATGAAACAATGTTTCATGATATATATATGTCAGGATAATCAGAATATCGTCGTGGTATACCTCTTAATCCTAGGAAATGTTGTGGGAAAAATGTTATATTTACACCAATGAATATAGTAAAAAATTGTGTTTTTAATCATTTAGGATTTATTGTTATACCTGTGAATAATGGGTATCATTGAATAAATCCGGCTATAATGGCGAATACCGCTCCTATAGATAGTACATAATGGAAATGAGCTACTACATAGTATGTATCATGGAGTACAATATCAATTGAGGAATTTGCTAATACAATTCCGGTTAACCCTCCAATAGTGAATAAAAATACGAATCCTAATGTTCATAAAGATGAAGGTGAATAACTAATTATTGATCCGTGAATAGTTGCTAATCAACTAAAAATTTTAATTCCAGTTGGAATGGCAATAATTATTGTGGCTGAGGTAAAATAAGCTCGAGTGTCTACATCTATTCCAACTGTGAATATATGATGAGCTCAAACAATGAATCCTAATAATCCAATGGCAATTATAGCATAAATTATACCTGTTGATCCAAATGCATTTCTTTTTCCTCTTTCTTGTCTAATAATATGTGAAATAATTCCGAATCCGGGTAAAATTAGAATATATACTTCAGGGTGCCCAAAGAATCAGAATAGGTGTTGGTATAGTACAGGGTCTCCTCCTCCTGCTGGGTCAAAAAATGATGTGTTTAAGTTTCGATCAGTTAGAAGTATAGTGATTGCACCTGCTAGTACAGGTAGGGATAATAAAAGTAAAAGAGCAGTAATTCCTACTGATCATACAAATAAGGGGATTTTTTCTCTTGTTATTCCTGTAACACGTATATTAATAATTGTGGAAATAAAATTTACGGCTCCTAGAATTGATGAAACTCCAGCTAAGTGTAATGAAAAAATTGCTAAGTCTACTGATGCTCCATTATGGGCTATATTTCTTGATAAAGGTGGATATACTGTTCATCCAGTTCCTGCTCCTGCATCAACTATACTACTTATTAATAATAATGTAATAGATGGAGGTAAAAGTCAGAATCTTATATTATTTATTCGTGGGAATGCTATGTCTGGAGCTCCAATTATAAGTGGCACTAATCAGTTACCAAATCCTCCAATTATAATAGGTATAACTATAAAGAAAATTATAATAAATGCGTGTGCGGTTACAATAACATTATAGATTTGATCATTTCCAATAAATGATCCTGGTTGTCCTAATTCAATTCGAATAATTCATCTTATTGATATACCAATTATTCCGGATCATATTCCTAATATAAAATATAATGTCCCAATGTCTTTATGATTTGTTGAATATATTCATTTGTTCAATTTTAGATAAAGTGTCTGATATTTTAGGTTGTAAATTGTAAATTTATATAAGAATTTTTATTCCTTTATCAGGTTTTATAGTCAATAAATGATATTAGACTGCAATTCTAAAGTAGTATTTTTACTAAAACCTATATAAATTAATTTATATTTTTAACTTTGAAGGTTAATAGTTTACTTAACTTAAGGTTTTATATTATATTAATAATTATTGTGATAGGTAATATTATATTAATAGTAAATCTGTATATATAATTTGTTTTTATATTAATATTTTTATTGTTTCATTTGTTTGAAATGTTATATGATATAATTGTGGGTACAATTAATCGTATATAATAGAATAGTGTAATTATGGATGTTATTATTAAGATTATAATTCTGAATTTAGAATTTGTTATAATAAGAGATTGAATAACTAATCATTTGGGCATAAATCCAATAAATGGTGGTAACCCCCCTAATCTCAATATTAATATTAATAAATTTGTTTTTTCTATTTGTGTTTTTATATTTATATTTATTTGGTTGATGTAATTAATTGATCTTTTGGAAAAGATTTTTACTAATAAAATAATGATTGTTGAATAAATAATTAAGTATTTAATTCATATTTCATTATCAAATTTTATACATATAGTTATTCATCCAAGATGATTGATTGAGGAAAAGGCTATAATTTTTTTAACGGAAGTTTGATTTACTCCTCCGATGGCTCCAATTATAGCTCTTATAATTGATCAAATTGTGATTGTTTTGATGTTATTTATTGTGTTTCTTAAGATATATATAGGAGCAATTTTTTGTCAGGTTATTAGAGTCAAACATATATTTCATCTTATTTTATTTATAATATTAATAAATCATATGTGTATTGGTGCTATTCCTATTTTTATTATTATTCTTATAGCAATAATATTTATAATTATTATATTAGTAATTTCTTCTATAATTATAATTATGGGATTTATAATAATTATAAAAATAAAAATAATAGACCCCATGCTTTGAATTAGAAAGTATATTATTTTTGCTTCAGATAGAAGTCGGTTTTTTCTTTTTTCCATTATGGGGATAAATGATATTATATTGATTTCTAAACCTATTCATATTCTAAATCAATTTTCTGATCTTAATACTATAATGGTTGATAAAATTAAGGTTACTATCATTAATATTTTTGTTGATGTTTTAATTAT